CATTCGAGGGTCTCTTTTAAATTTTATAGAGTAGAGAAACTAGATATATCTAGTTTCTCTACTCTACCTGTTTCTCATTTATCCCTACGGAATACCAGACAAAATAGAACGATCTTAGAAGGTTGATAATGAAATTGATTTATTTTTCCAAGAAGAATGATTGGACTGATAGGGACAGCAAACAATTCATTATAACAAAAAACGAGTCTTATTATTCGAAACGCCTCGTGATCTTCAACCAATTATGAGCTTCAATATAATTCCCGGGAGTAAGTGCTATAGCTTGTTTCCAATACTCAGCGGCTTGGTCGAACCAAGCCTCTGCAATTTCAGAATCTCCTTGTCGAATGGCCTGTTCTCCCCGGTCGGAATAGGTGAGTCAATTCCTTCCCTTAGAACCGTACTTGAGAGTTTACTACCTCATACGGCTCATCATTTGGTATCCCCTTTGAATCTACCATATCTAATCTAATTCAACGAAGGTTATCATAGATCCAGAGACCCATCTCCTTTTTATCGGGTTAACTAAAAGAGATTAATTACATAAGTTTTAAACGAAAATTTTGATTACTAATAGGTTTTCGTTTTATCTTTTATCCCACCTTCTGAAGAATAAAACATGGGTATTTTTTTTTATTTACCTATTGTATCGTTAGAATTTTCTGAAAGGTAACTATCTCAATTTCATATAGAAATTTATATAGAATCCTTGAAAAAGACTTTCCTTCATAAGAAAGAAAAGACTTACTCTCTTTGGGATCTGATGCTACACCGCTGCTCCCTAGTAGATCAACTCTATTACATAAGTGGATTCCTAACTTTTTTCATATCATGACAATGATATAAGTAAGCAGTTCTTATTGTATCGGACCAAAACCTCGCTAATTGATCTTTACGGTGCTTCCTCTATCAATTAGATTCTTTATCCATAGAATAAAGTATCTAGGCATATCTATTTCTTCATTTGATATGAAGTTTTTTCTTTGCTACAGCTGATAAAAATCGTTATTTTGAACGATGTATATGTAGAAAGCCTTTTAGTATTTAATGCTTTTTTCTTTTCCTTTCTATAGTAGAGAGAGTCGCACGTAATGACAGATCACGGCCATATTATTAAAAGCTTGGGGTAAGAATGGGTTTCGTTCTAGTGCTCGAAAATAATATTCCAAAGCTTTGGTATGTTCTCCATTACTTGTGTGGATAAGTCCTATATTATAGAGTATATAACTTCGATCATAGGGATCTATTTCTAGTCGCATAGCTTCATAATAATTCTGTAAAGCTTCCGCATAATTTCCTTCGGATTGAGCCGACATCCGTTACGGTCGTCATTCGATTCCACGAATCTCCGTTCCAGAACCATACGTGAAATTTGCATCTCATACGGCTCCTCCTTTATGTACATAATAAGAATAATAACTTATTAAGACTTAAAATATTCTCATTATAAACTGAGCGGGGCTAGTGTTTTTACAAGAAATCTCTAGCCAACCCTTCTGCAAAAGATTTTTTCTTACCATCAAGCGTGTTAGGATTAGATAGAAATGAAATAGTAACTCCAACAATTTCTTTGTCCTCAACGCTCCCTAATTTACAGGAATTGGTCACTTCAACAATCTTCGACGGTTATACGGGTATCCAAAGTACCAACGAGATGGATGCTTGTTGTCCCAGCCATTCTTGTTAGCCCCAACCCTGATAAGGAGGAAGGGGTTAATCGTTAATAAATAACAAAGTTTTTGTGTTGTTGATTTCTAGGTGTAGTGCTTCTTCCCATATGCCCCCTATTGGTACTAGTGAAGTAGGATTAACCTGTAATATAGAACCTATAGGTGTAACCTTTCGCTCAATACTCCAATCGACAATTGAAGCATCTGAGGCGGCATTACTCGAGGATACACGACAGAAGGAATTGCTCTATTTATAAATTTCACCTTCAACAAGTGTAGATTTCTTTCAGTAATCTTTTTTCTTTCTATCCCAAATCGTGTGTCTTTGGATGATCAAAAAAGAATCAAATCGCACCATCTCTGTAGTAAGTAAATGCCTCTTTTTCTCCTGAGGTTGTCGGAATTATTCGTAATAAGATATTGGCTATAATTGAAAAGGTTTTATCAATAAAATTTCCATTTATCTGCGATCTAGGCATAGATAACAATACATTCTATAATTCTTCATTACCTCTCGTAGGAAAACGCTCCCACAAACAAAGGAATTGGACAGTACAAAATAACATAAAAACAGACTAATAAAATGAAATTCTCTTTATTACCTGAACTGTGAAGCAAGGAACTTTCTTTTCTATTTTTATAGTTAGGGTTGATTTGATTGTTCGTACCTATCAAATAATCTAATTATGAATAACTCGCTAATCACTCGGGTTTTGGGCCATAATCATTATGTAGGAGAGATGGCCGAGTGGTTCAAGGCGTAGCATTGGAACTGCTATGTAGGCTTTTGTTTACCGAGGGTTCGAATCCCTCTCTTTCCGTACGTTACCCAATTCACCAATGTTACTGACCATAATGTCTCAAATAAGGGATAATATTATTCTAATAGTTAGACGGTATGGGTTCTCTATCCCTAATTCCTTTGATACAAAAATATTGGAAAGATAAGGAATATAATTCTCGCTGCCGATCTATTCCTTCGTCGAAAATGAAGTAAGATTGCTCGAACCCTTGTTATTTGAGTGAGTTTTAAGTTTGACGAGAATAATATTCTACCACTAGCAATTCATTTATTTTCAAACCGACCCCCTTACTATCTATTATTTGATTGACTAGTCCTTTATATTGGACTGAGTGAAGAGTCAAATGTTTTGGCAATTCCTCATGAGGAGTTGAATCAATAGAATTTTGAATCAGAGCTCTGGATTTTTTATCATCCTTCGCTGTAATAATATCGCTGGGTTTGCAACGATAACTCGGTATATCTACTATCCGACCATTAACTAAAATATGCCTGTGATTCACTAATTGGCGGGCTCCAGGAATAGTAGAAGCCATGCTCAATCGAAAAAGGATATTATCCAAACGCATTTCAAGTAATTGTAATAAAACCTGACCTGTTGAACCTTTCGCTTTTCCGGCAATACGGACATATTTAAGCAATTGTCGTTCTGTAAGACCATAATGAAAACGCAATTTTTGTTTTTCTTCTAGACGAATACGATATTGGGATCTTTTACCGGAACGTGATTGGTTTCTAAGATAACTTCCAACTCTAGGTCTTTTACTAGTTAGTCCCGGTAAAGCCCCCAGCCGACGTATTTTTTTGAAACGAGGCCCTCGGTAACGCGACATAAAGACTCCTTATTTGAAATTCCATTTTACAGAATAAGTCTAAATTAAAACTAAACTAAATAATAACTAAAGGGAAATATTGTACTACAAAGAATAATGAGATAAATTGTATCAGACTTTGTTATTGTATATATGAAATATATAAATAAAAAAGGATCTTTTCCTTTCTTGATTTGGTCTGTAGAGACCTAATCTAACTCTTCCTTTTTTTTATTCCTAGTTGAAAGTTTCTACGACATAATAAATTGGGGACTCTTTAAAAATGGGTCTTTTCAAAAGTTTTTGATTTCAAAGAGACATTATCAATCATGTAAAAAATCAAACAAATCCATAAAAGCCGGCTATCGGAATCGAACCGATGACCACCGCATTACAAATGCGATGCTCTAACCTCTGAGCTAAGCGGGCTCACATACGCATAAGAAAATTGTACATTTCATAAGAATTTACTAAACTACTTGGATCTTATTTTCCCTAGTAACTATTCAGATTCATTCTTAGCTATTCATAATTCATATTATTATAGCAAAAAGATATAGCAAAAAGAAATAAAAAAATCGACCGTTCAAGTATTTCATAATGTCGGGTAAAATTATAGTAAAAGAAGAATCTATATGTGGTATATATCTATCTCTATTGAATTGCGGATACAGAAATGATAGAATCATTTCTGATCCCATAAAATGTTTTCCGCAGATAGAGATGAAAGAAGATAGGCAAAAATAGGAGGAAAACATATTCAATATAGGAATCGGCATCTAATGAATTCAAGGGTTCCATTGAAAGAATGAAATGACATCACAATAAGATCCTAATCGAAAAAAAGGGGGGGATATGGCGAAATTGGTAGACGCAACGGACTTAATTGTATTGAGCCTTGGTATGGAAACCTACTAAGTGAAAACTTTCAAATTCAGAGAAACCCTGGAATTAAAAATGGGCAATCCTGAGCCAAATCTTCTTTTCCGAAACCAAACCCAAATACAGGGGTTCAAAAAGCGCGAATAAAAAAGGATAGGTGCAGAGACTCAACGGAAGTTGTTCTAACAAATAGAGTTTACTATGTTGCATTGACAAAGGAATCTTTTCATTGAAACTCCAGAAAGGATGAAGGATAAATCTTAATAAACATATGTATACCTACCGAAATAGTATATCAAATGATTAATGACGACTCAAATTTTTATTTTAAAATGAAAGAATTGTTAGGAAGCGATTCCGAGTTGAAGAAAGAATCGACTCTTCATTGATAAAATAAGTGTCACTCCACAGTCTGAGAGATCTTTTGACGAACTGAGATTAATCGGACGAGAATAAAGATAGAGTCCCATTATACATGTCAATACTGACAACAAGGAAATTGATAGTAAAAGGAAAATCCGTCGACTTTAGAAATCATGAGGGTTCAAGTCCCTCTATCCCCAAATCCCCTAAAAAGTCTTATTTGATTACCTAATTCTTTTTCTCATACTCTCGTTTTTTCTTTTCATTAGTGGTTTCAAGCTTGTTATCTTTCTCATTCAGCCTATTATTTTACAAAGAGATCCTATAAAAATTGGATTCTCTTATCACAAACTTAGAAAGTCTAGGGACTGTATAAGACTTTAATAAAAACCCTTTTTAGTAAATACCCTTTCATTTTTTTAATTGACATAGCCTCAAGTCATATAGTAAAATTCGACTGATACGTAGAGG